GTTCTTATAGCTTAACCAAAGCATAACACTGAAGATGTTAAGATGGTTGCTTCACGCACCTAAGGACAAAAGACTTAGTCCCAACCTTACTGTTGGTTGTTGCTAGGAGTATACATGCAAGTATCCGCGTTCCAGTGCGTATGCCCTAGGCACCCTTGATAACCAAGTCGATAGGAGCGGGCATCAGGCACACTCATCTAGTAGCCCAAGACGCCTAGCATTTGCCACGCCCCCACGGGTATTCAGCAGTAGCTAATATTAAGCAATGAGTGCAAACTTGACTTAGCCATAGCAAATTTAGGGCTGGTAAATCCTGTGCCAGCCACCGCGGTCATACAGGAAGCCCAAATCAACTTTATAGACGGTGTAAAGTGTGGTCACATGTTATCCGAGTAGCTAAGATTAAAAAGCAACTGAGCTGTCATAAGCCCAAGATGCCCATAAGACCGCTAGTCCAAAGAAAATCTTAGTGTAACGATGAATTGAAATCCACGAAAGCCAGGGCCCAAACTGGGATTAGATACCCCACTATGCCTGGCCCTAAATCATGATATTCTAATCTACCCGAATATCCACCCGAGAACTACGAGCGCAAACGCTTAAAACTCTAAGGACTTGGCGGTGCCCTAAACCCACCTAGAGGAGCCTGTTCTGTAATCGACGATCCACGATATTACCTGACCACTTCTTGCCAATTCAGCCTATATACCGCCGTCGCCAGCTCACCCTCCCTGAAGGCACAACAGTGAGCGCAACAGCCCTATTACGCTAGCACGACAGGTCAAGGTATAGCCTATGGAGTGGAAGCAATGGGCTACATTTTCTAGATTAGAACAAACGGCAAAGGAGCATGAAACAGCTCCTGGAAGGCGGATTTAGCAGTAAAGAGAGAGAATTGAGCCCTCTTTAAGCCGGCCCTGGGGCACGTACATACCGCCCGTCGCCCTCCTCACAAGCGACCCCTAACCCCATAACTAATAAGCTGTCAAGCCGAAGAGGAGGTAAGTCGTAACAAGGTAAGTGTACCGGAAGGTGTACTTAGATTACACCGAGACGTAGCTTTAAGACAAAGCACTCAGCTTACACCTGAAAGATACCTGCTAACACCAGGTCGTCTCGATGCCAAACTCTAGCCCAAAATACATTGACCTGGAATAACAAAGCTACTTACAACACCCAACCAAAGCATTTATCAGTCTTAGTATAGGCGATAGAAAAGACACCAATTGGCGCGATAGAGACTACGTACCGTAAGGGAAAGATGAAATAGCAGTGAAACTTAAGCTAAAAACAGCAAAGATCAACCCTTGTACCTTTTGCATCATGGTCTAGCAAGAAAAACCAAGCAAAATGAATTGAAGTTTGCCATCCCGAAACCCAAGCGAGCTACTTGCGAGCAGCTATATTGAGCGAACCCGTCTCTGTTGCAAAAGAGTGGGATGACTTGTCAGTAGTGGTGAAAAGCCAATCGAGCTGGGTGATAGCTGGTTGCCTGTGAAACGAATTTTAGTTCACTCCTAACCCCACTCCAAGGAAACCAAGAACCCTAATGAAGCGGGTTAGGGGATATTTAAAGGAGGGACAGCTCCTTTAAAAAAGAGTACAATCTCTGCGAGCGGATAAATAAGTATTAACCTAAAGTAATGTGGGCCCTCAAGCAGCCATCAACAAAGAGTGCGTTAAAGCTCTGTACCTCAAAAATATAAAAACTACATGAATCCCTCATCACTAACGGGCTAACCTATAGTCAATAGGAGAATTAATGCTAGAATGAGTAACCCGGGCTTCCCCCTCTACGACGCAAGCTTACATCTATACATTATTAACAAATCCCCAATATACGACAAATCCAACAAGCATAGTATTAAGCATATTGTTAACCCGACAGAGGAGCGTCCACTAAGAAAGATTAAAACCTGTAAAAGGAACTAGGCAAACACATCAAGGCCCGACTGTTTACCAAAAACATAGCCTTCAGCAAATCATACAAGTATTGAAGGTGATGCCTGCCCTGTGACTTCGTGTTCAACGGCCGCGGTATACTGACCGTGCAAAGGTAGCGCAATCAATTGTCCCATAAATCGAGACTAGTATGAATGGCTAAACGAGGTCTTAACTGTCTCTTACAGGCAATCGGTGAAATTGATCTCCCTGTGCAAAAGCAGGGATAACCCCATAAGACGAGAAGACCCTGTGGAACTTTAAAATCAGCAGCCACTCCAAATAACATCCACGCCCACTGGGCTCACTAACCCATAAGATTCTGGCCTGCATTTTTCGGTTGGGGCGACCTTGGAGCAAAACAAAACCTCCAAAAATTGGACCATAACTCCAAACTAAGAGCAACCCCTCAAAGTGCGAACAGCACCCAGACCCAATATAATTGATCAATGGACCAAGCTACCCCAGGGATAACAGCGCAATCTCCTCCGAGAGTCCGTATCGACGGGGAGGTTTACGACCTCGATGTTGGATCAGGACATCCTAGCGGTGCAGCCGCTGCTAAGGGTTCGTTTGTTCAACGATTAATAGTCCTACGTGATCTGAGTTCAGACCGGAGTAATCCAGGTCGGTTTCTATCTATGACAAGCTCTTCCCCGTACGAAAGGATAGGAAAAGCAGGGCCAATACTACAGGCAAGCCCTCGCCTTAAGTAATGAAATCAACTAAATTACAAAAGGCTATCTCACCACCCCACGTCCAAGAAAAGGACAACAGCTAGCGTGGCAGAGCTCGGCAAATGCAAAAGGCTTAAGTCCTTTAACTCAGAGGTTCAAATCCTCTCCCTAGCTTCCTTATGACCAACTACCCCCTCCTAATCAGCCTCCTCATAGCCCTTTCCTACATCATCCCAATCCTAATTGCAGTAGCCTTTCTAACATTAGTAGAACGCAAAATCCTAAGCTACATGCAAGGCCGAAAAGGCCCCAATATTGTCGGCCCGCTCGGCCTGCTGCAACCCCTGGCAGATGGCCTCAAACTATTCATCAAAGAACCAATCATCCCCTCAGCATCCTCCCCCACCCTGTTCACTCTAACCCCCATCTTAGCCCTGCTCCTCGCAATCTCAATCTGAGCCCCCCTTCCTTTACCATTCGCCCTGGCAGACCTCAACCTAGGCGTACTCTTCCTGCTGGCTATGTCCAGCTTGGCAGTCTACTCCATCCTATGATCTGGATGGGCCTCCAACTCAAAATACGCCCTAATCGGAGCACTACGTGCAGCAGCCCAAACCATCTCCTATGAGGTTACCCTAGCAATTATCCTCCTCTCCGTCGTCCTCCTGACCGGGGGCTACACCCTAGGCACCCTAGCAGTCGCTCAAGAACCCCTATACCTCATTTTCGCCTGCTGACCCCTCGCCATAATATGATACGTATCCACCCTCGCCGAAACAAACCGAGCCCCCTTCGACCTGACAGAAGGAGAATCAGAGCTTGTCTCAGGGTTCAACGTAGAATATGCAGCAGGACCCTTCGCCCTCTTCTTCCTAGCCGAATACGCCAATATCATACTTATAAACGCACTCACCGTCATCCTATTCTTTAACCCAAGCTTCCTAAACCCCCCACAAGAACTATTCCCCGTCGTACTAGCCACAAAAACCCTACTCCTGTCTGCCGGGTTCCTCTGAATTCGAGCCTCCTACCCCCGATTCCGATATGATCAGCTAATGCACCTACTATGAAAAAACTTCCTCCCCCTCACACTAGCTCTATGCCTCTGACATATCAGCATACCAATCTCCTACGCCGGCCTGCCGCCTCAATTAAGAAGCACCAAGGAAATGTGCCTGAGTGCCAAGGACCACTATGATAAAGTGGATACAGAGGTGCACCAATCCTCTCATTTCCTCATCCCTTTAGAAAAACAGGACTCGAACCTGCACTAAAGGAATCAAACCCCTTCATACTTCCCTTATATTATTTTCTAGTAGGGTCAGCTAAACAAGCTATCGGGCCCATACCCCGAAAATGATGGTTCAACTCCCTCCCCTGCTAATAAACCCACAAGCAAACCTAATCTTCATTACCAGTCTACTCCTAGGAACAACCATCACAATCTCAAGCAACCACTGAGTGACAGCTTGAGCCGGACTCGAAATCAACACACTCGCTATCTTGCCCCTAATTTCAAAGCACCACCATCCCCGAGCCATTGAAGCCGCCACTAAATACTTCCTAACCCAGGCAACCGCCTCAGCGCTAATCCTATTCTCCTCCACAATCAATGCCTGAGCCACCGGACAATGGGACATCACCCAAATATCCCACCCAACAGCCTGCTTAATCCTAACTACCGCCATTGCTATAAAACTAGGTCTAGCTCCCTTCCACTTCTGATTCCCAGAAGTCATACAAGGCTCACCTTTAATCACCGGGCTCCTCTTATCCACCATCATAAAACTCCCCCCCATCGCCCTTCTCTTTATGACCTCTCCCTCCCTCGACCCCACCCCACTAACCTACATGGCTATTCTCTCCGTAGCCCTAGGAGGCTGAATAGGACTAAACCAAACACAAACCCGAAAAATCCTAGCCTTCTCCTCCATCTCCCACCTAGGCTGAATAACCATCATCCTTGTCCACAACCCCAACCTCACCTTACTAAACTTCTACTTATACTCCATTATAACTACAGCCCTATTCCTCACCCTCAATACAACAAAGGCTTTAAATCTCTCAACACTAATAACCACATGAGCAAAATCCCCTGCATTAAATGCAGCTCTCCTACTAACCCTCCTCTCCTTAGCAGGTCTCCCCCCTCTCACAGGATTCCTCCCTAAATGACTTATCATCCAAGAACTAACTAAGCAAGACATAGCCCCAGCAGCAATTGCCATCTCCCTATCCTCCCTACTCGGACTATTCTTCTACCTCCGACTTGCATACTGTGCAACAATCACACTCCCCCCACACACCACAAACCACACAAAACAGTGACGCATCAACAAACCGGTTAGCCCCCTAATCGCCATTCTAACCACAATGTCCGTCCTCCTCCTACCCATCACACCCATAATCCTCGCCGCCCTCTAAGAAGCTTAGGATAACCCAAACCGAAGGCCTTCAAAGCCTTAAACAAGAGTGAAAACCTCTTAGTTTCTGTTAAGGTCCGCAGGACACTACCCCACATCTCCTGAATGCAACCCAGGCACTTTAATTAAGCTAGGACCTTACACCCCCAACTAGGCAGATGGGCTTCGATCCCACGATCCCATAGTTAACAGCTACGTGCCTCGACTAACAGGCTCCTGCCTACAGGCCCCGGCACACGATTATGCGCATCAATGAGCTTGCAACCCACTATGAATTTCACTACAGAGCCGATAAGAAGAGGAATCAAACCTCTGTGAAAAGGACTACAGCCTAACGCTTACACACTCAGCCATCTTACCTATGACATTCACTAATCGATGATTATTCTCAACCAACCACAAAGACATCGGCACTCTATACCTAATCTTTGGCACATGAGCCGGAATAGTAGGAACTGCCCTAAGCCTCCTCATCCGAGCAGAACTAGGACAGCCTGGGGCCCTCCTAGGGGACGACCAGATCTACAACGTAATTGTCACAGCCCATGCTTTCGTAATAATCTTCTTCATAGTTATACCAATTATGATCGGAGGATTCGGAAACTGACTAGTTCCCCTAATAATCGGAGCCCCCGACATAGCCTTCCCCCGAATAAACAACATAAGCTTCTGACTACTCCCCCCCTCCTTCCTCCTCCTCATGGCCTCCTCTGTAGTAGAGGCCGGAGCCGGAACCGGATGAACAGTCTACCCCCCACTAGCCGGAAACCTGGCCCACGCTGGAGCCTCCGTAGACCTAGCTATCTTCTCCCTGCATCTGGCAGGTATCTCCTCAATCCTAGGAGCCATCAACTTCATCACGACAGCAATCAACATAAAACCTCCTGCCCTCTCACAATACCAAACTCCCCTGTTTGTCTGATCCGTACTGATCACCGCAGTACTCCTCCTCCTCGCCCTTCCAGTCCTCGCTGCAGGCATTACCATGCTACTCACAGACCGTAACCTCAACACTACCTTCTTCGACCCAGCAGGAGGCGGTGATCCTGTACTGTACCAGCACCTTTTCTGATTCTTCGGTCACCCAGAAGTATACATCCTAATCCTCCCTGGATTCGGAATTATCTCCCACGTCGTAACCTACTACTCAGGGAAAAAAGAGCCCTTCGGCTACATAGGAATAGTATGAGCCATACTATCCATCGGATTCCTAGGGTTCATCGTCTGAGCCCACCACATATTCACTGTAGGTATGGACGTAGACACTCGAGCATACTTCACATCCGCCACCATAATCATTGCCATCCCAACCGGCATTAAAGTCTTTAGCTGACTAGCAACACTACACGGAGGCACAATCAAATGAGACCCCCCAATGCTATGAGCTCTCGGCTTTATCTTCCTATTCACCATCGGAGGTCTAACAGGAGTCATTCTAGCAAACTCCTCACTAGACATCGCCTTGCACGACACTTACTACGTAGTAGCACACTTCCACTACGTCCTATCAATAGGAGCAGTCTTTGCAATCCTAGCGGGTTTCACCCACTGATTCCCACTCTTCACCGGATACACCCTACACTCTACATGAGCCAAAATTCAATTCGGCGTAATGTTCGTAGGCGTAAACCTAACCTTCTTCCCTCAACACTTCCTAGGCCTAGCTGGCATGCCACGACGATACTCAGACTACCCAGATGCCTACACAATGTGAAACACCATCTCCTCAGTAGGCTCTCTAGTCTCCCTAACAGCTGTCATCCTCCTAGCCTTCATCATCTGAGAAGCCTTTGCATCAAAACGTCAAGCCTCCCAGCCAGAACTAACAAGCACAAACATCGAGTGAATCTACGGCTGCCCTCCCCCATACCACACCTTCGAAGAACCAGCCTTTGTCCAAACCCGAACCCAAGAAAGGAAGGAATCGAACCCCCATATGTTGGTTTCAAGCCAACCGCATAAACCACTTATGCTTCTTTCTTATCAGGGCGTTAGTAAAGTAATTACATGGGCTTGTCAAGACCAAATCACGGGTAAAACCCCCGTACGCCCTAGCACTAAAACATGGCCAACCACTCACAATTCAATTTCCAAGACGCCGCCTCCCCCATCATGGAAGAACTCATGGGATTCCATGATCATGCCCTCATAGTAGCACTAGCCATCTGCAGCCTAGTGCTCTACCTCCTAACCTTCATACTAACAAGCAAACTGACATCAAGCACAGTCGATGCCCAAGAAATCGAATTAGTATGAACTATCCTACCAGCTGCCGTACTGATTATGCTAGCCCTCCCATCCCTACGAATCCTCTACCTCATAGACGAAATCAACGAACCTGACATCACCCTAAAAGCCATCGGTCACCAATGATACTGAACATACGAGTACTCCGACCTCAAAGAACTTACATTCGACTCCTACATAGTACCCACAACAGACCTCCCCCTAGGCCACTTCCGACTGCTAGAAGTCGACCACCGAGTGATTGTCCCAACAGAGTCCCTTGTCCGAGTGATTGTTACTGCCGACGACGTTCTCCACTCATGAGCAGTTCCTAGCCTCGGCGTAAAAACCGATGCAATCCCAGGACGCCTAAACCAAACTTCCTTCGTCGCCTCCCGCCCTGGAGTCTTCTACGGACAGTGCTCAGAGATCTGCGGGGCCAACCACAGCTTTATACCAATCGTAGTGGAATCTGTCCCTCTCGCTAACTTCGAAAGCTGATCCTCCCTACTATCATCCTAATCATTAAGAAGCTATGAACCAGCGCTAGCCTTTTAAGCTAGAGACAGAGGATGCACACTCCCCCTTAATGATATGCCTCAACTAAACCCAACCCCATGATTCTTCACCATGCTAGCCACCTGAGTCACCTTCTCCCTTATCTTCCAGCCAAAACTCCTGACATTCGTAACCATAAACCCACCCTCCAGCAAACCCCCTACAATCCCTAACGTTACCCCCTGAACCTGACCATGAACCTAGCCTTCTTCGACCAATTCTCAAGCCCATCACTCCTAGGAATCCCCCTAATCCTCATCTCAATAACATTTCCAGCCCTCCTCCTTCCTTCACTAAGCAACCGCTGAATCCCTGATCGCCTTGCAACCCTCCAGCTATGACTCATCAATCTCATCACAAAACAACTAATAACCCCGCTAGACAAAAAAGGACACAAATGAGCCTTAATCCTAACATCCCTCATAATCTTCTTACTCCTAGTCAACCTCCTGGGCCTCCTCCCCTACACCTTCACCCCTACCACCCAACTATCCGTAAGCCTAGCCCTAGCCTTCCCCCTATGACTAGCTACACTCCTCATAGGTATGCGCAACCAGCCCTCCGTCTCCCTAAGCCACCTACTGCCAGAAGGCACCCCAACTTTACTAATCCCAGCCCTAGTCCTAATCGAAACCACAAGCATCCTCATCCGTCCCCTAGCACTAGGAGTCCGCCTAACAGCCAACCTCACAGCAGGCCACCTTCTCATCCAACTTATTGCCACAGCTACCACGGCCCTGCTCCCAACAATACCAGGAGTCTCCCTACTAACTCTCACAATCCTCCTCCTACTCACTATCCTAGAAGTGGCAGTCGCTGTAATCCAAGCCTACGTCTTCGTCCTGCTACTAAGTTTATACTTACAAGAAAACACCTAAAACCCAATGACACACCAAGCACACTCCTACCATATAGTAGATCCCAGCCCATGACCAATTCTCGGAGCAACTGCCGCCCTCCTCACCGCTTCTGGCCTAACCCTATGATTCCACTACAACACCCCCTATCTCTTAGCTCTGGGCCTAACCCTGATTCTCCTAGTTATAGCCCAATGATGACGAGATATTGTCCGAGAAAGCACTTTCCAAGGCCACCATACACCCACAGTGCAAAAAGGCCTCCGCTACGGAATAGCCCTATTCATCACCTCTGAAGCCTTCTTCTTCCTAGGATTCTTCTGAGCATTTTTCCACTCAAGCCTAGCCCCCACCCCAGAACTAGGAGGACAGTGACCCCCAGTAGGAATCAAACCCCTAGACCCCATAGACGTGCCCCTACTAAACACTGCCATTCTCCTAGCCTCAGGAATTACAGTCACATGAGCCCACCATAGCATCATAGAAGCAAACCGAAAACAAGCAGCACAAGCCCTAACCCTCACAGTACTCCTAGGATTCTACTTCACTGCCCTACAAGCCATGGAATACTACGAAGCCCCCTTCTCCATCGCGGACGGAGTATACGGCTCTACCTTCTTTGTATCCACTGGATTCCACGGCCTCCACGTAATCATCGGTTCTTTATTCCTCCTAGTCTGCCTTTTCCGCCTAATCAAATACCACTTCACACCCACTCACCACTTCGGATTCGAAGCCGCAGCCTGATACTGACACTTCGTAGACGTGGTATGACTTCTCCTCTATATCTCTATCTACTGATGAGGCTCTTGCTCTTCTAGTATACTAATTACAATCGACTTCCAATCCTTAAAATCTGGTTCAACCCCAGAGAAGAGCAATGAACATAATCCTGTTCATAATCGCCTCATCCCTCTCCCTAAGTGCCACTCTAACCGCACTAAACTTTTGACTAGCCCAGACAAACCCCGACCCCGAAAAACTCTCCCCATATGAATGTGGCTTCGATCCCCTAGGATCCGCACGACTCCCATTCTCCATCCGATTCTTCCTAGTAGCCATCCTATTCCTACTCTTCGACCTAGAAATCGCACTGCTACTCCCCCTACCATGAGCCACCCAACTCCAAACCCCCCTCACCACCCTAACCTGAGCCTCAGTCCTCATCACACTCCTCACCCTAGGACTTATCCACGAATGAGCACAAGGAGGCCTAGAATGGGCAGAATAACAGAAAGTTAGTCTAACCAAGACAGTTGGTTTCGGCCCAACAGATTATAGTCACAACCCTATAACTTTCTTTATGTCCTTCCTACATCTAAGCTTCTACTCAGTCTTCGCCCTAAGCAGCCTAGGCCTAGCCTTCTACCGCACCCACCTAATTTCCGCTCTACTCTGCCTAGAAAGTATGATACTATCCCTATTCATGGCCCTAACCATGTGACCCATCCAAATACAAACCCCATCCCTCTCTCTCCTACCCATTCTCATACTAACATTCGCCGCCTGCGAGGCGGGAGCAGGGCTAGCACTGCTAGTCGCCTCTACCCGAACCCACGGCTCCGACTTAGTCCACAACTTCAACCTCCTACAATGCTAAAAATCCTAATCCCCACCATCATACTACTCCCCCTAACCCTCTTTTCCCCTCTCAAATACATATGAGCCAACACCACAGCATATAGCTTGCTAATTGCCACCGCCAGCCTACAGTGACTTGCCCCTACATACTTCCCAAGCAAAAGCCTCACCCCCTGAGCCTCCATCGACCAAATCTCCTCCCCCCTACTAGTCCTATCGTGCTGACTCCTACCTCTCATGATTATAGCAAGCCAAAACCACCTAGAAACCGAGCCCCCCGCCCGCAAACGAATTTTTATCTCAACAATCGTCCTAGTTCAACCATTCATTCTTCTAGCATTCTCCGCCTCAGAGCTAATGCTATTCTACATTGCATTCGAAGCCACACTAATTCCCACTCTAATCCTAGTTACCCGATGAGGGAGCCAGCCAGAACGCCTAAATGCAGGAGTATACCTCCTATTCTACACACTTGTCGGCTCCCTCCCTCTACTCATCGCCATCCTCCACCTCCACAACCAAATCGGTACCCTATGCTACCCTATATTCAAGCTCTCCCATCCAACAGTCTCTACCTCCTGAACCAGTCTATTATCCAGCCTCGCCCTCTTCCTCGCCTTCATAGTAAAAGCCCCCCTATATGGACTACACCTCTGACTCCCTAAGGCCCACGTAGAAGCCCCAATCGCTGGCTCCATACTACTTGCCGCTATCCTGCTAAAACTAGGAGGATATGGCATCATCCGAATCACCGTCCTAACAGACACCATACTAAACAACCTCCACTACCCATTCATCACCCTAGCCCTATGAGGAGCACTAATAACTAGCGCTACCTGCCTACGACAGACTGACTTAAAGTCTCTAATCGCTTACTCATCCGTGAGCCACATAGGCCTCGTCGTAGCCGCAACCATAATCCAAACTCAATGAGCCATCTCAGGAGCAATAATCCTAATAATTGCACATGGCCTCACCTCCTCCCTACTATTCTGCCTAGCAAACACCAACTACGAGCGAACCCACAGCCGAGTCCTACTACTAGCACGCGGCCTCCAACCCCTACTGCCACTCATAGCCACCTGATGATTACTCGCAAACCTAATAAACATAGCCCTTCCACCCACAATCAACCTAATAGCGGAACTGACAATCGTAATCGCACTGTTCAACTGATCCGCCCTAACCCTCATCCTCACAGGAACCGCAATCCTACTAACCGCCTCATACACACTATACATACTCATAACAACGCAACGAGGAACCCTCCCATCCCACATCACTTCCATCCAAAACTCCTCCACGCGAGAACACCTCCTCATAGCCCTTCACACAATCCCCATAGGCTTACTCATCCTCAAACCTGAACTCATCTCAGGCATCCCCATATGCAAGCATAGTTTCAACCAAAACGCTAGACTGTGATCCTAGAGATAGAAGTTAAATCCTTCTTGCCTGCCGAGGGGAGGTCAAACCAACAAGAACTGCTAACTCCTGCCTCTGAGAATAAACCCTCAGTCCCCTTACTTTCAAAGGATAACAGCAATCCAGCGGTCTTAGGAGCCGCGCATCTTGGTGCAAATCCAGGTGAAAGTAATGGATCTACCACTAATCCTAACCACAACCATTCTACTAACCCTAGCAACCCTCTCCACTCCACTCATCCTCCCCCTACTATCGGACAACCTCAAAAACACCCCAGCTACCATCACAAGTGCTGTAAAGACCTCTTTCCTAATCAGCCTAATTCCCATAACCATCTACATCCACTCCGCTACAGAAAGCTTAGTCCTCCTCCACGAGTGAAAATTCATCATAGGCTTCAAGATCCCCATCAGCCTAAAAATAGACTTCTACTCTCTCACATTCTTCCCAATCGCCCTATTCGTATCATGATCCATCCTGCAATTTGCATCATGATACATGGCCTCAGACCCCTACATCACAAAATTCTTCACCTACCTCCTACTATTTCTCATCGCAATACTAACCCTAATCATCGCCAACAACCTATTCGTCCTCTTCATTGGCTGAGAAGGAGTAGGAATCATATCCTTCCTCCTGATCAGCTGATGACATGGACGAGCAGAAGCCAACACTGCCGCCCTCCAAGCTGTACTCTACAACCGAATCGGAGATATCGGCCTTATTCTCTGCATAGCCTGACTAGCCTGCACAATAAACACCTGAGAACTCCAGCAGCTCACGTCCCCTAATCCAATCCCAACTCCCCCCCTCCTAGGCCTCGTCCTAGCAGCGGCCGGCAAATCCGCTCAATTTGGCCTTCACCCATGACTCCCAGCGGCCATAGAAGGCCCAACCCCAGTCTCCGCTCTACTCCATTCTAGCACAATAGTCGTAGCCGGGATCTTCCTACTTATTCGAACCCAGCCACTATTCAGCAACAACCAGACCGTCCTAACCCTCTGCTTATGCTTAGGAGCCATCTCCACACTGTTCGCCGCTACATGCGCTTTAACTCAAAACGACATCAAGAAGATCATTGCCTTCTCCACATCAAGCCAACTTGGCCTAATAATAGTCACAATCGGGTTAAACCTTCCCCATCTAGCCTTCCTGCACATCTCCACCCACGCATTCTTTAAAGCCATACTATTCCTATGCTCAGGATCTATCATCCACAACCTCAACGGGGAACAAGATATTCGAAAGATAGGAGGCCTCCAAAAAATGCTACCAACAACCACCGCATGCTTTACTATCGGCAACTTCGCCCTCATAGGAACACCATTCCTCGCAGGATTCTACTCAAAAGACCAAATCATCGAAAACCTAAACACCTCCTCCTTAAACACCTGAGCCCTCGTCCTCACCCTGCTAGCCACAACATTCACCGCAGTCTACACCACACGCATAATCGTATATGTCCAGACAGGCCACACCCGAATCCGCCCTCTAACCCCCATAAACGAAAACAACCCTGCAATCACCTCTCCTCTCACCCGCCTCGCACTAGGAAGCATTACAGCCGGATTCCTCATTACCTCCTTCATTCCTCCCATAGAAACCCCCCCCACAACCATACCCACTTCCATTAAACTCACAGCACTCATTATTACCCTATCAGGAATCATCCTTGCCCTAGAAATTGCAAAAGCCTCCCAAATCCCAATCCTCCCTAAACAAAACTCATTTCGCAATTTCTCTATCTTCTCAGGACACTACAACCCCTTAGTCCACCGTCTCAGCACAACAGCCCTATTAAGCGGGAGCCAAAACATTGCCTCTCACTTAACAGATCACTCCTGATACAAAACACTAGGACCAGAAGGACTAGCAAACCTCCAGCAAATAGCAGCTAAAACCGCAACCACCTTCCACTCAGGCTCCATTAAAGCCTACCTAGGCTCATTCGCCCTATCCACCCTCATCATTATCCTCTCCCTCCACAGAACAACCCCCAATGGCCCCAAATCTACGTAAAAACCACCCAATCCTAAAAGTCATCAACAATGCCCTAATCGACCTCCCAACACCCTCAAACATCTCAATCTGATGAAACTTTGGCTCAATTCTTGGCATGTGCCTGATTGTACAAATCCTCACAGGCCTACTACTAGCCATGCATTATACACCAGACACTTCCCTAGCATTCACCTCCGTTGCCCACATCTGCCGAAACGTCCAATTTGGATGACTAATCCGCAACCTCCATGCAAACGGAGCTTCCCTCTTCTTCATCTGCATCTACCTACACATCGGCCGAAGCATTTACTACGGCTCCTACCTGAACAAAGAGACCTGAAACATCGGGGTCATCCTCCTCTTGGCCCTAATAGCAACCGCCTTCGTAGGCTACGTCCTCCCCTGAGGACAAATGTCCTTCTGAGGAGCTACAGTAATTACAAACCTATTCTCAGCCATCCCCTACATCGGCCAAACCCTAGTAGAATGAGCCTGAGGAGGATTCTCAGTAGACAACCCAACCCTAACTCGATTCTTCGCTCTCCACTTCCTCCTTCCCTTCCTAATTGCAGGACTAACACTAGTCCACCTCACCTTCCTCCACGAAACAGGGTCAAACAATCCCCTAGGAATCCCCTCAGATTGCGACAAAATCCCATTTCACCCATACTACACCGTAAAAGACTTCTTAGGGTTCGCCCTAGCACTCCTAGTCCTCGCAGCCCTCGCCCTATTCTCCCCAAACCTCCTAGGAGACCCAGAAAACTTCACGCCGGCCAACCCTCTAACCACCCCCTCCCACATCAAGCCAGAGTGATACTTCCTATTTGCCTACGCCATCCTCCGATCCATCCCCAACAAACTCGGGGGAGTCCTGGCCCTAGCAGCTTCCGTACTAGTCCTCTTCCTCCTACCTCTGCTCCACACCTCCAAACTACGCTCAATAACCTTCCGCCCTATCTCACAAATCCTATTCTGAGCCCTAGTCGCCAACCTGCTAATCCTAACATGAGTAGGCAGCCAACCAGTCGAACACCCATTCATCATTATTGGACAACTAGCCTCGCTCTCCTATTTCACAATCATCCTAGTCTTACTCCCACTTGCCTCTATTCTAGAGAACAAGCTGCTAAAATTATAAACCAACTCTAATAGTTTATTAAAACATTGGTCTTGTAAGCCAAAGATTGAAGACTACGCCCCTTCTTAGAGTTGTGCCTTTCAGAGAGAAAGGAGTCAAACCTTTACCACCAACTCCCAAAGCTGGTATTCTAACTAAACTACTCTCCGACACCCTAAACAGCCCGAATTGCCCCCCGAGATGAACCGCGCACAAGCTCTAATACCACAAACAACGTTAACAGTAAGCCTCACCCCCCAACCATAAACAGCCCCGCCCCCCACGAGTAAAATAAAGCCACACCTTCAAAATCCAACCGAATTGAAAGCAACCCCCCATTATTCACCGTCCCCGCCCCAAACGACAACTCGGGCAACCCTACCATAAACACCCCTACAACAGCAGCCAGCCCAAACCCAAACATATACCCCACAACCCCTCAATCCCCCCAAGCTTCGGGATAAGGATCCGCCGCCAACGACACCGAATAAACAAACACCACCAGCATCCCCCCTAAATAAACCAAGACCAGAACCAAAGACATAAACGACACCCCTAAACCCACCAATCACCCGCACCCAGCAACAGACGCCATAACCAACCCAACCACCGCATAATGGGGAGAAGGGTTGGAGGCAACTGCTAGCCCCCCCAGAATGAAACACGCCCCTAAAAACAGAATAAACTCTATCATAAGTTCTTGCCCGGCCTCTCTCCAGGATTTACGACCTGAAAAATCATTGTTAGTAAATTTAACTACAAGAACTTTTTTCATCTTTTTTTCTTTCATATTTCTCCCCCCCCTTACCCCCCCCGGAATTTCGTCATTTTTCTTCCTAGGGTATGTATTACTGTGCATTCAATTTATTCCCCCATCAGGCATTGATCCAATGTAGGATATTCCTCATTATATGTCATGCTCTTCCCCATCAAACCCAAATATTTTCTCCCAGAGAGATAATATGCGAGCTACTCCCTTACCAGGGATATCCTTGCTTACCTATCGTAGAGCCCAAGTTATCCTACCTACGTCAAACCACACGCGTCGCCCGAGATCGAGAACTGTTTTATCGTGCTTACTCTCCTTCCTTCCAGACGGATGAACGTCGCAGGACGCCTTCGCATTCAAGAGATCCTTACTATTCGCCCACCTCCTACCAAATCTTCCCTGCCAACAGCTTTCAAGGACTCCCAAGCCAGAGAACCTGGTTATCTATTAATCGTATGTCTCACGAGAACCGAGCTACTCAACGTCAGTGCTGCTTTCGGTTATTGGCTTCAAGGGCATACTTTCCCCCTACACCCTAGCACAACTTGCTCTTTTGCGCCACTGGTTCCTATTTCAGGGCCATAACTTGCTCCATTCCTTCCTTCTTGCTCTTCACAGATACAAGTGGTCGGATGAATAATCCTCCTTCTATCTCGTAATCGCGACATCCGACCTGTCCTGCACTTTGCCTTTTTTAGGTATAGCTTCAATAAGCCCTTCGAAGTGCACGCAGGAGATATCTTCCTCTTGACATGTCCATCTCGTGACCGGCGAGCGGCTCGGGTGCCCGTAATGTCCCCCGTGTAATGGTCGGACAGATTAGCCCCGTCTCAAACTTGACACTGATGCACTTTGACCACATTCATGAAATCCGCGCTATTTCCCTCTCAAGGTGTTGTTAGTGTAATGGGTATCGCGCATCCCTGTTTTATTGTCCTTTACTAGGAACTTATACCTAAACCCCCATTTTCGTTCGTTCGTTTCTTTTTTGTTTGTCATTTTTCGTTTCGTTTGATAAAAAATTAACTGCAACTCCCTACCATTGCCAAACGTTAAACATTCGTTTGTTTAACGATTAACTTTCCTCTATCTTTCACCTATCAACAAACGAAACAAACACATCATTATTTTAGTTTGTCAAACTAAAATTTGTATAAAATTACCCTAAACAAAACCAATCAATAAAACAAACAAAAAAGATAACATCAAAACATCGC